TCCGGGTATTGTAGTCATCCCCCCCCCCTTCCATCTCCAAACATTTTTTTGAATTTCCCATTTATCAAAAAACCCCACCCTTGATTCATTCTTCAGCTAATTAAATAGATGATCTATCAATGATGGAATTTCTATTCTGTTTACCGAATCACATGAAATTTTACCCAACTCCATTCCATATCTGGACGGACTATATGAAATCTGTATGAATCGAGGAATAAAGATCATTTTCTACTTCAATATTGGAGTTTGCACCAGATACAAATGGAAATCAATTGATAAAACATTCCTAGAAACAGAATTCTGCTGCTTAGACGTATTCATTATTAATGAATAGTATTTTTTTTTTATAGAATCTCAAAACAAAAATGATCCATTTCCACATTATGAAATATGATGATAATAAATTTTCCAATCTGCTTGAATATCAGAAAAAGAAATAGATTCGACATTTGATCTTTTCGCCGAGATAAAGACATAATAATCAGATACAATATAGATAGAATCTTTTTTAGAACAAGTAACCCCCTTTAGATGTTATTTTATGACTTTTATTGTTCAAAAATGATTCGCAGAGAAGAGAGATATTTTGACGAAATTGAGTTTTTTTAGTAGAATATGATATGATTGTGAAGTGTATAAGAACAGGAGGTTTTATTTAGTTGTATTTTATAAATAAACACGTGTGAAAATCGCTATAGTCTTCTCTTTTTTATTGTCTTGCCGTTCTATTCGGGGCAGCACGGGTTGGGTTCTATCAAAACAAAATTTAAATTTTCTATTCAATGCAAAATGAAAATTGCAGTATGAGAATTTTCTGATATCTGATAACCCTTTCTAGGGAACCTTTATAGGGAACAGCTAGAATATAAATAATAGATAGCCGTGTAAAAATGTATTTTTGTTCCAGGGTTTACATAGACTCCTAAATGTTGTTATAATTGAAATTGAGAAGGGTTTTTTTATTTCAAAAAAAAAAATCAATATGATAGTTCTCTCTCAATTTGTATTTTTTTGTGTTATTAGGAAAACACTATTTTGATTTTGTGATTCAAATCCAAGAACTTTTCGTGCATGCGCAGTCATATTGTTAATGGTTCCAATTTTCATCAATTTTGTCTTTTGCGACTGAAAATACACATTTGACTTTTCAATAGAAAAGTGAGAGAAAGTTTTTTGTGTATTTTGAGATACCATACAATGAATCGAAAGAATGAATCAAATCCACTCAAAAAAAGGGAAGAAAAGAGGGCTTTCTTGTAGGAAAAATGAAGGAAAACAAAGCAAGTACAATAAAAAAAGAAGTTCAGTAATCCGGGAAAATTTTTGTATCATTTTGGCGACATGGCCGAGTGGTAAGGCGGAGGACTGCAAATCCTTTTTTCCCCAGTTCAAATCCGGGTGTCGCCTGATCAACAAACAAAAACCTCGAAATCTCTTCTTTTCTTCTATTGCTATAAGATAACAAAGATTCCGCAGCAGAAGCAGAGAAAACGGACTGGTGACTGTTGTCTTGATACTTGTTTGATTCTAAACATAGGGTGAGGTTTTTATAAAAGATGGACAATCTACTTGCATATTTAGGTCAAAGAAATATTCGAATGATAGAGGAGATATCAAGACTTCACGATTCCCTTCTATTACTAAATACTAATTAATACTAATGTTTCTATTCTATTACTTATGTATTGGCTAATGACTGGCCTAGATTGGAGAGCCTGATAAGAAATCTAATTCAACTAAGAGTTCTGGAAAGGATAGAAGGAAGATACTTTCTAACTCACAAGAATCTCTGAGTGCTCAAGCATCCAATCAATATTTGATTGGATGGATAATGAGCTTTCCTTTTTACCTTTTTAGAGAAAAGGGCGAAAAGAAAGAATTTCTTTTCGGAAACCCCAAGTCAAGAATATACTGTCTCCCGCCGTTTCACATATCTAATATGGGCGGGGTACGGATTAGATCAAATAGGAACTAGCAATATGTAATAGATATTGATTTCTCTTTTTCTGCTTTTTGCTTATGAAATATCAAATGAAGGTCAACAAAAAAAGAATAGGACTGAATTATTCCTTATTCCTACATGCTCCATTAGTAACATTCCCTTGTGGGGTTATTGCGTATTTTTCTTGTGGTTAATGTTTCCAAATTAGAAACATTAGAGGAGTTTAAGCGGATTTATTAGATTGGTTTAGCAATAATGTTCGGTCAGAATCCCTTTTTTATTTTGACTCTGCGCGAAGGATTCCACTATTATTATTAGTGTATTATAATTAGTGAGGAAAAATCGAACAATTCCTTCATATTTATATTTATAGAGATAGGGGACAGAATTCACATGGATATAGTAAGTCTCGCTTGGGCTGCTTTAATGGTAGTCTTTACTTTTTCCCTTTCACTAGTAGTGTGGGGAAGAAGTGGACTCTAGAGGTCCTAATCAATTGAGTTTAAGGAATCAAACTGTATCAATTTTGTTATAGATCGTTCGGCAACACGTTTT